ATTAAGGAGACTAATAATAAATTAAGGAGACTAAAAATGAAAGTTTCTTTTTCGCACTCACTCTCCATCACATTGTCAGAACAAAAGTGTCATATGTATTGATATGGAAATTTTTGATATGTGAAGACATGATTTGATTTAGGTTTCTATCTTTCTATCTAATAAATTCTATATATTCTATATAGATAGAAATGGATCTTGTTGTGTTCTGGAATCAAAGAAAGATAAGATGTTGAAAAAAGCTCTTACTTAGGTTGTAACTTGAAATAAACGTTTCTCTTTCTATATAAAGGAATAGAATAGAATATTAATTAATTTATTCCTAGGAACAAGAAGATTGAATCGGAAATATCGACAGATTCTTGTGGAGTCCAAATAAATATGAAATAAAAAGAAATCTACTGTTCCAATTTCATCTCTATCGAATTTTAATATCAGAATAGTGGATATAGTCACGATTCGATGGGTTAGATCCACTTACTTTTTCTTTTGTTGATTTCTAATCTTTACAATTCTTTACAATGGATTTGATTGTAATAATATAATGCAAAAAAAAAATAAATATATATTTGTCGCTTCAAGAGACGACTTATCATTATTCATTATAATAAACAAATGTTCAACTTTCTTTTAGAATTACTCTACTATAACTCATTAGAATAATAACTTATTAGAGCTAAATTATACAGTTTATAATTAAATTATTATACATATACAGTTGGTTTTTTATTACCAATAAAAACAACATCCCTATTCTTCGTTTAAATATGAATACTACTATTTCTATTTCACTGGAGTTTTATGAAAAAAAGACAAAAGCCCCTTATCGGATTTGAACCGATGACTTACGCCTTACCATGGCGTTACTCTACCGCTGAGTTAAAAGGGCCGTTCGATTCAATTACTGAATTAATCAGTAGACGGATAAGATCTATTTATATATATAAGTATATGCAGTAGACTCATAGCGGCTAGTAGCTCAGTCAGGAATGATAATTCTAATTTACTTAACGTGTATAGGGTAAAATGGGTTTATTGATATTGGATTTGATAAATATCAATGCAATGAATTGTTTCAAGGCCGATCATAATTGGCTTATCAGAACAGAACGAAATTCATTTATTTTATTTGATTAATACATGTACCTTAGCAATTCGACATAGATCCAATCAATTTTATCGAAACATGTGATGAAGAGATTTGCTTTGTCCACCGAACCCAATTGTTAGAAAAAAAAAAAACACACATAATTTTCGATAACTTCTTGCTCCCTCTTCCCAAAATTCCAGATTTACTTTTTGTTAATTTACTGGCTTAGTGTGAGATAGAAATACGCCTGTCTCATCTTAATTTAATAACTTAATTTAATAATTAGTGAAGCAAATCAATGAATGAAAGTGGAAGAAATGAAGTTTAACTCCCTTTTTTATGTTTATGTCAGACCAATCACTTCCCGGAAGGATCTTATACTTTGTATTATTAATATAATGTAGTTTCTTTTTATAATATTAATATCGATTTATATAATATATTGAATTTATCTAATTCATTTCTATATAGAATATAGTGGCGATTAAAATGAATGATTTACTGAGTAGAAATCATGAATCAAAAACGGAAAATCATAAAAGATGGAAAAAGCTTTCGCATCTAGTCATATCATTCCATTATATTGACAATTTCAAAAAACTGCTCATACTATGAGCATAGTATGATCGCGGGCAGGCAAATATGCCCCCATCGTCTAGCGGTTCAGGACATCTCTCTTTCAAGGAGGCAGCGGGGATTCGACTTCCCCTGGGGGTAGGGTACTACGAAAGGAAGTTGATTATGGATTATCAATCAACCTAGAATTGATTCTTCCTGGGTCGATGCCCGAGCGGTTAATGGGGACGGACTGTAAATTCGTTGGCAATATGTCTACGCTGGTTCAAATCCAGCTCGGCCCAATAATTCGCTGATCCGCCATAACAAAAAATGCCCATTTTTTGTATTTTGTTTTCCAGAAAAGCCAAACAAAAAAATTAGGGAAGAATAAAAAAAGTCCAATTTTCTGATATATCCATCCTTACCGCTATTTGTTTTTTATTTGTTCTATTTATTTGTTCCCATAAATTCTGACCTTGATAACGATCTAGATTCATATCAGGATCATTAAGTATAAAGTTTAATGAAAAGAAAGAGTAAAGTAAACAAAAAAGACTCTTTGTTTCATTTTAAAATTGATTATTGATCGATTTATTTGGCAATAACGAAAGGATTACTAGTAACTAGTAATCCGCGTCGCTCTCACTAAAGTACATACCCGTATGGATATCAATATATCACTTGCGCCTTTTTTTGTTACAACACAGCGATTCGAATCTAAAATCTAACTATAAAATAAAATGGCTTGAATGAAATCCTAAGAATATCTATGCTGTCCACTTTTCTTTATTTCCCTGGGATTGTAGTTCAATTGGTCAGAGCACCGCCCTGTCAAGGCGGAAGCTGCGGGTTCGAGCCCCGTCAGTCCCGACGGATACAATAAAAAAAAATACATCAATTGATCCCTCCATTTTCTGTGAAAGGGATACAAATGACAGAATTTCATTCCCAACGATATCCTTTTTTTATTTCTTTTTTCCTTTATATTTTTTGTTGGGTTTATTTGTAAACTATTTGTAAACGGTGAAAGTGGAAAAGCAGTCAGATGATATATCATCAGATGATTGTACAAGGAAGGCGGTAGATTATTGAAAAGAAAGAGTGGAAAAGAATATATAAATAAAGGAATTCTTTTGATTGGACCAGGAATCAAATTTTGTATTTGGTGTGGATAAAAGATCTTCCTATGTTATACTATTCAATTCTCGACGGTGAATCGATTTGATAGCTTAGATATTGTTATTCATGATATTGATCCGATTCGATGTCATTGAAATGTAAGTCATCGCATTGAATTTACAAGCGACAAATTTATCATCTCTATGGGATTAAATCCCGAGTTATTGCGAAGTAAAAAAAACAATGAAATTATGGAAGTAAATATTCTGGCATTTATTGCTACAGCGTTGTTCATTCTAGTTCCTACCGCTTTTTTACTTATAATATACGTAAAAACTATCAGTCAAAGTGATTAATTTGAATTGAATGAAACTTGACTTTTTATCAAGGATTTAATTAAGAAAAAAAGGATTCCAATTTCACGTCTTAAATAAAATGAATGGACGAGAATCAGCAGTATCCTATAAAACTCGATAGTATGGTAGAAAAAAAAATATGAATCTTTCTACCATACTATCTATATCTATTATTGTAATGTATAAAGATACAAGCTTAATATAGATGAATCTACAATATTATCTTCATACATGTCGATATCAATTAACTATATGTAATGTACATAGTATCTCAATTTTATTTCTTCGCTTGATCTATTTTATTTGTGTTGATTTCAATCAATCTGAAATAATTGAAAGGAAAGGCAAGTCTTACGATTTTCTAATTCTTTCATTTCATGGATTTGATTCTTTTGATGGATACCGAGATTCATATTGAAAATAATCAGAAATGAAGGAAAAATGGAATGGAATAGGCATATATTAATTTAATAAAAAAAAAGATTACTTGGTTTTCTTTTTTTTTTTTAACATTCCAAAGAAGTAATTCATTGAGCAGTTGACAGATGATCCAAAGAGTTCTATGGTAACTTTTCTTCGTATTTCGTTTCGGAAAAGGGATATACCCTACCGATTTGAAATTTAACTTCTTTTCTTTGATCCATGATATGAAATGAGTCAATAAAGCATGGCATAAACGAAATTCCTAAAATAATAAATAAAACAGGGGCTAAGTTTGCAATATGTGACTACACTAAGGCAAGATCTTATTAAATAAAAGAACTACTTTTTTTCTCTTTGAACAGTAAGAGACAGTAAGAGTAAAATAAAAAGGGAAGGAAATAAAAACAAGCAAATACAGAAAAAAAGGGGGGGTTCCTTGTCCCTCATTGTCCATATATAACTCTGGTAAGAGCGGGTTCATCTAAATAGAAAATTTAGGAAGAATTCGTTTTTTTTTTTATTTTTTAATAAATTGCCTATTTACGAACATGGGAATTATTGAAATGTTTGTTTGATTTTGATTGAAAGGGTATTATTAATCTATATTATTCATAGAATACATTAATCCACTAGAAGCCAAGAATTTCGAAATGAAGACTAATAAAATAGTTAAAATAAAAAAAAAGGCTTTGCAAAACGATCTAGAAAACAATTGATACGGTTTGAGGAATCAAACCAATTAGGAATACCCCTAGAGTCCACTTCTTCCCCATACTACGAGTGAAAGGGAAAATGTAAAGACTACCATTAAAGCAGCCCAAGCAAGACTTACTATATCCATGTGTATTATGTCCCCTATCTCTATGAATATGAAACAAATATGAAGGAATTTTTCCATTATTGTTCACTAATAATAGTGGAATTACTGGCGCAGAGTCAAAAAGAAAAGGAAATGCTGACACACCACCGTTGATGAAAGACTTCAATAAATCCGCTTATAACAAGTTCTTATATGATTTCTAGTAAAATCGAGAACCATTAAGCACAAGCAAAATACGCAGTAACACTTTTGGAAGTATCAAAAGAATGTTACTCACATGTAGCAATAATAAGACTTATTCTTTCTTTTGGTGTCTCTCATTAAGTAAAAAAAGCCAATTACCCATTCAATCTAATATAATATTAATTGGATGTCTGAACACTCAGAGACTTTTATCAGTCTGTATAAAAAGTATCTTCCAACCCTTCTACAACCATTCATTAGTTAATTAAACACTCCCGTTATCCAATCTAATTCAAGACTCCGCTAGTAGCCCCCCCTACTAATGGAGGGGCTACCATATCAAGATTTACTGATTCCCTTCCACTACTCTAGTTTTCCTTGAATCCTAGACGTAAGGGTTTACAACATTTTAGAAAACAAAACCTCCGGAAGTTTATAATCAAGAAAGTAT